AATGAAGAGCCTGACTAAAGGACTATCGTGATAGGATAAAAAATGTAGAACCATAAATCTACCTTCATTACACCCAACAGAATTAAACTGTCACCACAAGCATCAAAAGCCAACGTGCACCATACACCAAGATGTAAGAAAAACTATTAACCTAGAAAAGTAAGCTAATTAAAGCTAATGGGTTCATACCCCATAAATAGAGTAAACACTCTCTTCTCTAATGCCCAGTAACTCAACCAAAATCCTATTACTAACTACACTAGTAAGAGGTGTGTTAGTGGCCGTGTCCTCCAACTCATGATTTGGTGCATGAATAGGACTAGAGGTCAACTTAATATCATTTATCCCACTGATATCTAACACTAAAAATATATACAATACAGAAGCCTCACTAAAATACTTTATCGTCCAAGTATTGGCTTCAGCAACACTACTATTTATAGTAGTAATAAAAACGCTAGCAGAGGACCTATTCTCACTCTCCTTTATAGAAACTTCATATACACCAATAATCATTTGTACTCCCTTGATATTAAAGAGAGGTGCAGCACCATTTCACTGGTGATTCCCAGGAGTAATAGAAGGACTGAGATGAGAAAACTGTGGGCTATTAATAACAATTCAAAAAGCAGCACCACTGATGTTAATATCATATCTGATCGAAATTAATGTCTTTACATCAAGAATTATCCTAACATCAACAATTATAGGAGCAATTGGAGGACTCAACCAAACATCAATACGAAAGATCATAACATATTCATCCATCAACCACACCGGTTGAATACTAGCCGCATTAATCACAGGAGATAATTTATGACTTACATACTTTATAATCTACTCAACGCTAGTATTAACTGTACTATCAGCCATTAAACTGTCCAGAGTATCATTTATTAATCAAACCCTCTTAACAAACAAAGAAGCCATACTAACAAAATTCATAATATTCACATCTCTGCTATCCTTGGGCGGGTTGCCCCCCTTCCTAGGGTTTCTGCCCAAATGAATTGTTATCCAAGAAATAGTTGCAAACAAAATAATACCCATAGCAACAATCATAGTAATTACATCACTAATTACACTATACTACTACCTAAAAATCTCATACTCAAGATTCATAATTCTAGGTGAAGAGCCCAAGTGAAATCTCCAATCCCATAAAAACAAAACAGCCAAAAAAGTTAGAGCTATAATTATATCATCAATCTCATTAACAGGAATATTAATATGCAGAATCATAGCTGGGATAATTTAAAACTCCTTTAGGCCTTAAGTTAAAAAAACTAATAACCTTCAAAGCTATAAATAAAGGGCCATAACCTTTAGGCCTTGGTAAGCTTACATAACCTACCCCTACAGAATTGCATTCTGTTATCACAACGTGAATACAAGGCTAAAATAATAGTGGAAGAGTCACGTACTAACCTCCTAAATAGATTTACAGCCTACCGCCTACTTATCTGTCTCAGCCACTCCACTAATTATTAACCGATGGTTATTCTCAACAAATCATAAAGACATTGGAACACTATACTTTGTATTCGGTGCCTGATCAGGAATGGTCGGAACATCACTCAGAATACTAATTCGAACAGAATTAGGACAACCTGGATCTCTAATTGGGGATGACCAGATCTACAATGTTATCGTTACTGCCCACGCATTTGTTATGATTTTCTTTATGGTTATACCAATCATAATTGGTGGATTCGGGAACTGACTAGTACCACTTATGCTAGGAGCCCCGGATATGGCATTCCCACGAATAAACAACATAAGATTTTGATTACTCCCACCATCACTAACACTACTACTTACTAGTAGAACAGTAGAAAGTGGGGCGGGGACTGGATGAACAGTTTACCCCCCTCTTGCAAGAGGGATTGCCCATGCAGGAGCATCCGTAGACCTAGCCATCTTTTCTTTACACTTAGCAGGTGTATCATCAATTCTGGGAGCAGTAAATTTTATCTCAACAACAATCAACATAAAGCCAAAAAATATAAAACCCGAGCGAATTCCACTATTTGTATGATCCGTCGCCATCACAGCCCTACTCCTATTACTATCCCTACCAGTATTGGCCGGAGCAATCACTATGCTATTAACTGACCGCAACCTAAATACATCATTCTTTGATCCAGCCGGAGGTGGAGACCCAATTCTATACCAACACTTGTTCTGATTCTTCGGGCACCCTGAAGTCTACATTCTAATTTTACCAGGATTTGGTATAATCTCTCACATTATCTGTCACGAAAGAGGAAAAAAGGAGGCATTCGGAAATCTAGGAATAATCTTTGCAATATTAGCAATCGGCTTACTAGGGTTTGTTGTATGGGCCCACCATATGTTTACAGTAGGAATAGATGTTGACACACGAGCATACTTTACATCAGCAACAATAATCATTGCAGTACCAACAGGGATTAAAATCTTTAGATGACTTGCAACTATATATGGATCACAATTAACATACAGACCCGCCTGTCTGTGGGCAATAGGTTTTGTATTCCTGTTCACAATAGGAGGGCTAACGGGAGTAGTCCTTGCAAACTCATCAATCGACATCGTACTACACGACACTTACTACGTAGTAGCCCACTTCCACTATGTACTATCAATAGGAGCAGTATTTGCAATCATAGCAGGATTCATTCAATGATTCCCACTATTTACCGGACTTACCATAAACCCCAAATGATTAAGGGCCCAATTCGCCGTCATATTCACAGGAGTAAATATAACATTCTTCCCACAACACTTCCTAGGACTAGCCGGAATACCTCGACGATACTCTGACTACCCAGACGCCTACACTACATGAAACATCATCTCATCAATAGGATCAACAATTTCATTCGTAAGAGTAATAATATTCCTATTCATTATCTGAGAAAGCATCACATCAAATCGACAAATCCTATTCCCAACCCAAACAAGAAACTCAATTGAGTGGATTCAAAACTTCCCACCAGCAGAACACAGATACTCAGAATTACCCTCAATCTCGGTAGTTAACTAACACCAATCACCAATCTAATGTGGCAGATAAGTGCATTGGATTTAAGCTCCACACATAAAGTTTTAGCAACCTTCATTAGAACCAATGACAACATGATTAAACATAAGACTACAAGACGGAGCATCTCCCATCATAGAACAACTGATCTTCTTCCACGACCACACATTAATAATTATACTAATAATCATCACAACCGTAATATACATAATAACCACCCTACTTTGAAACAAACACACTAGACGATTTATATTAGAAGGACAGCTAATTGAGACCACATGAACAATTGCACCAGCAATCATCCTAGTATTCATCGCGATACCATCCTTACGACTTCTATATCTAATAGACGAAATCCACAACCCAACAATAACCCTAAAAGCAGTAGGACACCAATGATATTGAAGATATGAATATTCAGACTTCACAAAATTGGAATTTGACTCTTACATAATTCCACAAGAGGAAAATCAAACAAGAGCCTTCCGACTATTGGATACAGACAACCGAATTGTACTACCCATAAATTCACCAATTCGATTAGTAGTAACAGCAGCAGACGTACTACACTCATGAACAATTCCAAGACTGGGGGTGAAAACAGACGCCACACCGGGGCGATTAAATCAAACAAGATTCTCAATCAATCACCCAGGTGTCTTATACGGACAATGCTCAGAAATCTGTGGAGCAAATCATAGATTTATGCCTATTACAATCGAAAGAGTATCGGCAAATCACTTCATTAATTGAGTCTCAAGCCTAAGAGAATCATCAGATGACTGAAAGCAAGTAATGGTCTCTTAAACCAGTTCATGATAACCTAGCAAATATCTCTGATGACAAAGGATTAGTTAATATTATAATATCAGAATGTCAAACTGAAGTAATCAACAAATGATATCCTTTTATACCACAAATAATACCTATAGAATGAATAATCCTGTACATTACATTTCTAGCAACACTCCTAATATTCAACATTATAAATTACTTCATACAATCACCAAACAAAAATAACACGACAAAACCTACCATCAACGTTAACAACATAAACTGAAAATGATAAGAAACCTATTCTCAATCTTTGATCCAACAACAGAAATCAACAGACTACCCATAAACTGAACAAGTACAGTGGTGGGACTCCTATTGATTCCAACAAGAATTTGACTAACACCATCACGAAATAGAATAGCACTAAACTTACTAATAAATAAACTCCATGCAGAAATAAAAACGATCTTAAGAAAGGGAGACCAAAACAAAGGAAATTCATTCATTTTCACCTCATTATTCCTCATAATCCTAATAAATAACTTCCTGGGACTATTCCCGTACATCTTCACCAGAACAAGACACTTAACACTAACACTAACACTAGCACTGCCGCTATGAATAACATTCATACTATTCGGATGAATAAAAAACACAAATCACATATTTGAACATCTAGTACCACAAGGTACACCAACAATATTGATACCGTTCATAGTCATTATTGAAACAATCAGCAATCTAATCCGCCCGGGAACACTAGCAGTACGCTTAACAGCAAACATAATTGCTGGTCACCTTCTACTAACCTTGCTAGGAAATAATGGACCCACAATAAGCCACACCTTACTGACTGTACTAATTATTGCACAAATCCTCTTATTAATCCTAGAATCAGCCGTAGCTATTATTCAATCATACGTATTCGCAATCCTAAGAACCTTATATTCTAGAGAAGTAAACTAATGTCAACCCAAGAAAACCACTCATTCCACATAGTAAATAAAAGACCATGACCACTCACAGGAGCTATCGGAGCAATAGTAACCCTGATAGGACTAATTAAATGATTTCACCAATACAACAACAGCCTACTAGGAGTCGGAACAGTAATTACTCTATTAACAATAATCCAATGATGACGAGACGTAACACGAGAGGGAACCTATCAAGGATTACACACTAAAACGGTTACAAGAGGGCTACGATGAGGAATAATCCTATTCATTATTTCAGAAGTCCTATTCTTTGCATCATTCTTCTGAGCCTTTTTCCACAGAAGATTATCACCCACAATCGAACTAGGATCAGCATGACCTCCTACAGGAATCCAACCATTTAATCCTATACAAATCCCATTATTAAATACAGCAATTCTACTTGCCTCAGGAGTAACCGTAACATGAGCACACCACGGACTACTAGAAAATAACTTCAGACAAGCAACACAAGGCCTATTCTTCACAGTTCTACTAGGGCTTTACTTTACTGCACTACAAGCATACGAATACATTGAAGCACCTTTCACAATCGCTGATTCAGCATACGGATCAACCTTTTTCATGGCCACGGGATTCCACGGGCTTCACGTAATTATCGGAACAACATTTCTAACCACATGTTTATTACGACAAACAACTCTACACTTCTCATCAAACCACCACTTTGGATTTGAAGCAGCAGCGTGATACTGACACTTCGTAGACGTGGTGTGACTATTCCTATATATCTCAATCTACTGATGAGGAAGATAATAAATTATTCATCTAATACAAGTAAGTATACTTGACTTCCAATCAAGAAATTTGTGCAAAACAAGATGAATAATATCAACAGTTATAACGATATCAGCAATAACAATTATAATTTCAACCATCGTAATAATAGTAGCAACACTAATTTCAAAAAAAACCCACGAAGAACGAGAAAAGAGATCCCCCTTCGAATGCGGATTCGACCCAAAGAACTCAGCACGACTGCCATTCTCATCACGATTCTTCCTAATTGCAGTCATCTTCATAATCTTTGATGTAGAAATTGCATTACTACTACCAATACCAATTACTATAGCAACATCAAACATAAAATCATGAATACTAATTAGATCTATATTCCTACTAATCCTAATCCTCGGACTTTATCACGAATGAAACCAGGGGTCACTAGAATGAAGAAATTAACCAGAGGGGATTATAGTTAATAATAACATTTGAGTTGCATTCAAAAAGTACTACCAAATAGTTAATCTCAAAGTGAGAAGCAAATATTGCAATCAGTTTCGACCTGATCCTTGATACTAACCATATCCTTACTTTAACTTGATCGAAACCAAAAAGAGGTATATTATTGTTAATAATAAAACTGAATTAAATATTCCGTTCAAAGAAGTGAACAGAAAGAGTGAATGCTGCTAACTTATCACTATAGCGGTTAAAATCCGTTTACACTTCTATTTATATAGTTTACTAAAAACATTACACTTTCACTGTAAAAATAAAGACCAACTTTTATAAATAACACTCAAAGGAAAAATCCTCATTGACATCTTCAGTGTCACGCTCTGAAACATAAGCTATTCAAGTAATAAATCAACATAAACAATAAAACAACCCACATAACAAAAAAACCCAAAAATAACTTCAAGCTTCTATGTTGAACTCACTGATTAACCTTACCGAAATTAAAAAGAACCCAATATAAACCCTGCCCACCAAAATACTCTATCCAACCAGAATCAAAAACCCGTATAGACCTATAACCAAACCCTAACGGGCCGAAAGAAACACCATAAGTAGAAAAAAATGGCATAAACCACATAGACCCAGAAAAAGAGGAAACCCTATAATAATACATAGAAAGCAAATAGTCACCAAAGCTAAAGCCAGCTATCTCATAACCAATAAAGCCACCCAAACTAACAAAAAAGAAAGTAAGAAACCTTAAATAATAGGGCAAGCAAATAACCGAAGGAGTAGGACAAATCAATCACATCAAAGCCCCACCTCCCAAAACAGATAAAACCAACAAACCAACCATACCCATAACCATATTATAGTTAGTATCGACCATGGAATACAAAGAAACAAAATTAAAATCACCACACAATACAAAATAAAATAAACGAAAGGAATAACAAACAGTTAAACCAGTAGAGACAAATAATAAAAGAAAGCCAAATACATTCACATATCTCATAGAAATCATCTCCAAAATAAAATCCCTAGAATAAAACCCAGCCAAAAACGGCATACCACAAAGAGCAAAGCTAGAAACTATTAAACAAGAAGAAGTAAAAGGTATATAGACAGATAGTCCACCTATAAAACGGATATCCTGAGAGTCCCCTATGGAATGAATAACCCCCCCAGCACACATAAACAGTAAGGCCTTAAACAACGCATGAGTTAACAAATGAAAAAAAGCTAAACTAGAAAGACCTACAGAAACAGTCATAATTATCAAGCCCAACTGTCTAAGAGTCGACAAAGCAATAATCCTCTTTAAATCATACTCAAAATTAGCCCCCAGACCAGCCATAAACATAGTTAAAGCAGAAACCAACAATAAAATAGTATTCAACAAACAACTAAATGAAGGACTAAAACGAATTAACAGATAAACACCAGCCGTAACCAAAGTAGATGAGTGAACCAAGGCAGAAACAGGAGTTGGAGCCGCTATTGCGGCCGGCAATCAAGAAGAAAAGGGAATCTGGGCACTCTTAGTTATAGCCGCCAGAACAACAAGAAAAGAAATCAACTCCATCTCAATAGAGCCAGCCATAAACTCCAAATAGTAAATAAAATTTCAACTACCAAAATTAATTATTCAAGCAATAGCCATCAATAAAGCCACATCACCAATTCGATTAGATAAAACGGTCAACATACCAGCACCATAAGACTTTACATTCTGATAATAAATTACCAAACAATAAGACACCAAGCCTAAGCCATCCCAACCCAGCAAAATTCTAATTATATTAGGACTAACAATCAAAAACATTATAGAAACCACAAACATTAAAACCAACATAATAAAACGAAAAATATTAAAATCACCAGACATATAGTCATCACTATACAAAATAACCAACGAAGAAATAATAAAGACAAAGCCCAAAAATAACAAAGATATTCAATCAAACAAAAAAGTCATAACGACTGATCTACCATTCAATCTAACAATCCCCCAATCAACAAAATAAACCAAATCACTCAAAACAAGATAGACCCCACAAAAACAACAAAATCAACCCATACCAAACAAAAAGACAAATCTAGCAAAACAAATAGAAATCGGTATCATAATCTAAAATAAACCTATATCATTGGCACCACAAACCAACATTTTACATTAAACTATTCAGATTAAACACATAAATCAACTTATATCCAAAAGACAGTTAAATCAACCTTAAGAATAACTAAATTAAGAGGAAACCAATGCAAAAATAACAACACAAACTCACGAACATAGCCCAAAGAACAAGAATAAAGACCAGAAAAAAGAGCACCATGCTGACTATAAGAATACATATAAAGAGTATAAGCCGCCCCAAAGAAAGACAAAAAAACCAACACAAACATAAGATACCATGACCAAGAAACCAAACCACTCAACAAACCAATCTCACCCAAAAGGTTAAGAGAGGGAGGTGCAGCCATATTACAAGCACTCAACAAAAATCATCACATAGCCATTCTAGGCATCAAATTAACTAAACCCCTATTAATTAGCAAGCTACGTCTACCAAATCGCTCGTAAGAAATATTAGAAAGACAAAAAAGACCAGAAGAACACAAACCATGAGCAATTATTAAAGCGAAAGAACTACAAACCCCCCAATAACTTATAGTTATAATACCACCAATAACCATACTCATATGAGCGACAGATGAATAAGCAATCAATGACTTCAAATCAGTCTGTCGCATACAAAATAAACTAACCAACAGACCACCAACCAAGCTCAAAACAACTCAAATAAAACCAATACTAAACCCAAACCTAAACAATACCGGAAAAACCCGAAGAAGGCCATACCCCCCCAGCTTCAGCAAAACACCAGCCAAAATTATTGAACCAGAAACAGGGGCTTCCACATGCGCCTTAGGAAGCCACAAATGAACCAAAAACATAGGTATCCTAACCAAAAAAGCAAGAACTATACAAACATAAAATAAACTACTAACAGAAACGCCACCCCGTAACAAACAAAGAAATAACGAACCCAGTGAACCATAAATAAACAAAATACCAACCAACAGAGGAAGAGAGGCCAACAAAGTATAAAACAACAAATAAATACCAGCTTGAACACGCTCAGGTTGATAGCCTCAACCCAAAATAAGAAGCAAAGTAGGGATCAATCTACTTTCAAAGAAAACATAAAACGAAAGTAAACTAACTCTTCTGAAAGTACAATACAACATGACAACAAGAAAAATAACAACAAAAAGGAAAAGACCAGAAAAATACCTAGAGCGAAATACAGACTCTCTAGCCAAAACCATAAGAACACAAATCCACAAACTTAATAAAACAAGACCATAAGAAATCACATCACACCCAAAAAAATAACCCAAATTGCCCCAACAGAAAAAATAGGGGAAAGAAAAAAAATAAACAAAAGAAACAGCAAACAACAGAGAACAAACTAATCACCAAGAACCCGGAAAAATACACAACGGGATTAAAAAGAACAAAAAACAAAGAAACCTTAACATTGAAGAACTCTATAAGAACGAAAATAATCATTTCCATGACTACGAATCATGGAAACCAGAACTGACAGGCCCAGTGAACCCTCACAAACAGAAAAAACTAAAAAATAAACAACAAAAAACAAGCTATAATTCAAACCACACAAATAAAAATAAACCGAAAGATAAAGAACCAAAACAATAAACTCCAAACTCAACAAAGTAACCAACAAATGCTTACGACTAGAGGAAAATGACCAAATACCACAAAAATAAAGAACAAAAAGATAGAATCACATTGACATTAAAAGTTTTAATAATTTAACAAAAATATTGGTCTTGTAAACCAAAAATAAGGAATCAACTTTTAAAACTTCAGAGGAAAGGCATAAATACCATTTCATTAATCCCCAAAACTAACATTTTAAATAAAATACCCCCTGATATAACTAAACTATTAATATCAACAAGAATAATAACAAGAATAATATCAACACAAATAAAACACCCATTAGCAATAGGAATAATATTACTCCTACAAACCATAATAACATGTTTAATCAGAGGAACCATATACAAAAGATTTTGGTTCTCATACATCCTATTTATAATCATAATCGGGGGAATACTCGTACTATTTATATACATAACAAGACTAGCATCAAATGAAATATTTTACCCAACAAGCAAAATAATAATAACTGCAATAATCATATCACCAACAATAATATACCTCATACCAGATCAAACAAACAACAAGGAAATAAACACCCACGAATACACGTCAGAAGACGAAATCATAACGACAACAACAACAATATACAACCAAATCACAGGAATAATAACAATTATACTAGCAATCTATATACTACTAACACTAATCGTAGTAGTAAACATCATCAACATCTCAAGGGGACCACTACGACACACAAACTAATGAACAAACCCATACGAAATAAACACCCACTAATCAAAATTGCAAACGGGGCCCTAGTAGACCTACCAACCCCATCAACAATCAGAGGATGATGAAACTTCGGATCGCTATTGGGAATCTGCCTAATCATACAAATCATAACAGGATTATTCCTAGCTATACATTACTGCCCAGACATCAATATAGCATTTTCCAGAGTAAGACACATTTGCCGAGACGTCAATAACGGGTGACTACTACGAACACTACACGCAAATGGGGCCTCACTATTCTTCACATGCATTTTCATACATACAGGACGAAACATATACTACGGCTCATACAAATTCACACATACATGATCGATTGGGGTCCTACTCCTAATCTTAACCATAGCAGCCGGATTCCTAGGATATGTGCTACCATGAGGACAAATATCATTCTGAGGAGCAACCGTAATTACTAACCTACTATCAGCAGTACCATATATAGGACAAGAATTAGTACAATGAGTATGAGGAGGCTTCGCCGTAGACAACGCAACCCTAACACGATTCTTCGCACTCCACTTTCTAGTACCGTTTGTAATCGCAGCAATAACCATAGTCCACCTCCTATTCCTACACCAAACAGGATCAAACAATCCACTAGGACTAAACAAAAATACAGACAAAATCCCATTCCACCCTTACTTCACAGCAAGGGACATCGTAGGATTCGCCATTACGATCATAATCCTAACAACAGTAACCCTCAGAGAACCATACATCCTAGCAGACCCAGACAACTTCACACCAGCAAACCCACTAGTAACACCAGTACATATTCAACCAGAATGATACTTCCTATTCGCATACGCAATTCTACGCTCAATCCCTAATAAATTAGGAGGAGTAATTGCACTAGCAATATCAATCGCAATCCTATTCATCATACCAGCATACAAATCAAAATTCCGGGGAGCACAATTCTACCCAATCAATCAAACACTATTTTGAACAATAACCAATACAGTAATCCTACTTACTTGAATTGGAGCCCGGCCAGTCGAAGAACCATACATCTTAACTGGACAAATCCTAACAGTGCTATACTTTCAATACTTCATCTCAAATCCACTAGTAACAAAACTATGAGATAAAATAACTTAACTAAGTTAAAAAGCAACAGAATAAGCCTAATGTCTTGAAAACATTATGAGAGAAGTTTAAATCTTCTATTAACTTAACATACCTAAATTAATACACCTACAATAAAGAAAAAATAAAAACCCTAACCCCAACAAAAAATAAAAGATAATTCAATGAAAGAGGCAAAAATCTCTTCCAAGCCAAATACATTAATTTATCATAACGAAACCGTGGCAAAGTACCACGAACCCAAATAAACAAAAAAGACACAAAGGACAACTTAATATAAAAAAATAGAGAATAAAGATCACAACCCAAAAAAATTACACAAAACAACAATCTCATAAAAAGAATACTGGCATATTCGGCCAAGAAAATCAACGCAAAGCCCCCAGCACCATACTCAACGTTAAAACCAGAGACCAACTCAGACTCACCCTCGGCAAAATCAAAAGGTGTACGATTAGTCTCAGCCAAACAAGAAATAAACCAAACAAAAGATAAAGGAAAAGAGAAAAAAATTAACCAAACATAGAACTGAAATAAATAAAAATAAACCAAATTATAGCTACAAATCAAAATAACAAAAGAAAACAAAATAAAGGCCAATCTTACCTCATAAGAGATAGTCTGAGCCAAAGCACGCAAAGCCCCCAATAAAGAATATCTAGAATTAGAAGACCAACCAGCAACCATTACAGTATAAACACCCAATCTAGTACAAGCCAAAAAAAACAACAAGCCCAACTCAAAGGAAATAAAACCTCTCAAATAAGGAATCAACAACCAAACCAACAAAGAAAGGAATAAACCGAAGACAGGAGAAAAATAATAAACCAAGTAATTAGAAACCAAAGGAAAATACTGCTCCCTAGAAAATAACCTAATAGCATCTCTAAAGGGTTGAAGAATACCAACAAATCCCACCCTATTAGGACCCCTTCGAATATGAACATAACCCAAAACCCTCCGCTCCAAAAGGGTAAGAAAAGCCACACCAACCAGAACAAACAGAACCAACAGCAAAAAAACTACAACAAAAAATAAATAACTCAACATACATACTACTTGTAACATTAAAAATTTACATTAACAGATTCTAAATCTAACGCACTTATCTGCCAAAATAGTCAGTTAATAATACTCAACAAATATTAAAATTATTCCAAATACCTGGTCCTCTCGTACTAAGGTATAAAACTCCATTATAGATAGAAACCAACCTGGCTCACGCCGGTTTGAACTCAGATCATGTAAGATTTTAAAGGTCGAACAGACCTAATAATTTTCCAGCTCCTACACCGAAAATAAACCTTAATCCAACATCGAGGTCGCAAACCCCCCTGCCGATAAGAACTCTCAAGGGAGATAACGCTGTTATCCCTAAGGTAATTTAATCTTACAATCAAAATAAATGGATCAAACAAATATAAATAAATATAACAACACAAAGGAGGGGTTAAATTATATCCCTCCCATCACCCCAACAAAACATATTAAACGGCCTACTAAACCCTCACAAACAAGAAAGAGACCATAATAAATGTCAAACTCTATAGGGTCTTCTCGTCCCATAAAAACATCTAAGAATTTTAACTCAAAGACCAAATTCAATAAACAATTCAAAATTAAGACAGCCCATGCCTCGTCAAGCCATTCATACCAGATCACAATTAAAGAACTAATGACTATGCTACCTTTGCACGGTCAAAATACCGCGGCCCTTCAACACTAAAGTCAGCGGGCAGGCCATACTTCAAAAACTAACGAGAAAAGATGTTTTTGTTAAACAGGCGGACATGAAATTTGCCTAGTTCCTCAAAAAAAATTAACACTAAACGAAAACAACCTAACAACAAATTTACTAATTCCACAATAATTACTAACCAAAATTAAAGATAAAGAATACATTTCAATAAATAATTAAATGAAATAAAATAAAGAAAAAAATAGATAAAATTTTAACATAATCAAATTGAAAATCACCATAAAATCCACAAGACTAAATAAACATAGAAATTATAAAAATAAAATAAGAAGCTAATCCCTCCCAATCTTAACGCCAAATAAAAAAAACTAAAAAAATAATAAAACTCTAAATAAGACGCATGAATTAAATTCATTTCTTGAAAAACCAGAAACCCCTAAAGACGAATAACATTTCATCACTATTAATCTATTATTAATGTTAATAAAACAACAACTAAAATAAATCAATAGCTCCTTTCAGAATCGGGAAATAAAAATAAATAATAAAATTCAGTAAACCCTGATACACAAGGTACAACAAAACAAGTAAGCTTCTAAAAACAAATCAATATAAACCCCTACAGTACAAATAAACTATAGCCAAAAAAATCAAATCAATAAAATACAACAACAAAATAATACTTTAATAAAACACAACCATAACATAAAATCTTAACAGCAAACCGATCAATAAAAATCAGACCATGCCGAATCGCACGACACAATTATTCAGCGTAAATGAAATCTCAACTAATAGAAATGATCTGATAAAATTTATCACTCCAGCTACACCTTCCGGTACAACCACTTTGTTACGACTTATCTCATTAACAAATAAAACGAGAGCGACGGGCGATGTGTACATACCTCAGAACCAATTATCACAAAAACAATCTTCAAAGTATTACAATCAAATCCAATTTCATGCCAGTAATTAAAACCAACAATCCAAACCCAACAAATAACAATGTAACCCACCAATACACTTAGAGAAAGCTGCACCTTGACCTGAAATTAAACCAAATAAAGGAACAAGAAAATTATATAACCCTAAAAAGATAATCAATAAACGGCGGTATACAAACCAATTAAACAACTAAGTAAGGTCCAACGTGGACTATCGATAACGAGACAGGTTCCTCTGAACGGAATAAGATACCGCCAAATTCTTTAAGTTTCAAGAACATAACTAATACTACTCAGGCAAAACATTAACATCCAAAAATAATAGGGTATCTAATCCTAGTTTAAGAATAAGAATTTCGTAGCCTCCAAACAAATAAATGGATATATAAATAAAGATAAAAATTTCACCCAATAACCATCAAAGTAAAATCTACAACATCAAAATAAAACCATACAACTACCTTAAGCCAAACAAGTTCAATCGCCTCCAAGGTATAACCGCGGCTGCTGGCACAAAATTTAACCGAAACTAAATGCATTGCTAAATACAAGAACACTTGATTACATAAAAATAACTAATGAGAATTAAATACAAACGTAAAAAMWTYAATCCCARCCCATCTAGGGCCAATTGTAGAACAAATCACGCACAAACTTACATATAAAACAAGCAAACAACTGAACTAAAACTAAGCAAGAATAAAACTCACTCTGACAAGAACTACGCCTCCAACGGAGCTCATAAACAATACACTATACCAAAACAAGGAAAACCCGTAAACAAGGCAGCATAAGTAATAAGTACACTACCCAAAACAAAAGTTTTTTAGCCCAGGCAGTAAAAAACCTCACTAACACGCAAGAAAAAACTGACAGACCCCAACATTTCCTATTTTCACTCTGACAAGAACTACGCCTCCAACGGAGCTCATAAACAATACACTATACCAAAACAAGGAAAACCCGTAAACAAGGCAGCATAAGTAATAAGTACACTACCCAAAACAAAAGTTTTTTAGCCCAGGCAGTAAAAAACCTCACTAACACGCAAGAAAAAACTGACAGACCCCAACATTTCCTATTTTCACTCTGACAAGAACTACGCCTCCAACGGAGCTCATAAACAATACACTATACCAAAACAAGGAAAACCCGTAAACAAGGCAGCATAAGTAATAAGTACACTACCCAAAAATTAACTCATCAAAAAAGACGAACAAACAAGAAGTTAAAAACATGAACTGGTTGGAAAAAATCTCCCAACCAATAACAGGTTAATTACAGATTTCCTGAATCTAGTAGAACCAATCCTAAACTTATCTTTTCTTAAACTATAGATAAGTTTAGGATTGGTTCTACTAGATTCATAACCCATCAGTAACATATTATAGACAAAATTTAGTGCATAGAAAATGAATAATTACCACTAAACTAGATTATTGGACATTCTTCATTTTCTATAAAATAGCATTTTTTTACACAATAATAATAAAATTGCTTATCTTAAATAAATACACACGATATATGTCAACGATTGTATTAATATAAATGTTTAATATATAAATATCTTTCTTTTTTCCTATTAGGTAGCTGTATCCGCTATAATGTAAATTATATATTATCTAAGATCGTATTATTTGTATAAATCACTAAGGATAATCAATGGTACATCCTATAGTATGATTTATTCAAATTACTCTCATATTAACATACATAAACAGCATAAGTAATAAGTACACTACCCAAAAATTAACTCATCAAAAAAGACGAACAAACAAGAAGTTAAAAACATGAACTGGTTGGAAAAAATCTCCCAACCAATAACAGGTTAATTACAGATTTCCTGAATCTAGTAGAACCAATCCTAAACTTATCTTTTCTTAAACTATAGATAAGTTTAGGATTGGTTCTACTAGATTCATAACCCATCAGTAACATATTATAGACAAAATTTAGTGCATAGAAAATGAATAATTACCACTAAACTAGATTATTGGACATTCTTCATTTTCTATAAAATAGCATTTTTTTACACAATAATAATAAAATTGCTTATCTTAAATAAATACACACGATATATGTCAACGATTGTATTAATATAAATGTTTAATATATAAATATCTTTCTTTTTTCCTATTAGGTAGCTGTATCCGCTATAATGTAAATTATATATTATCTAAGATCGTATTATTTGTATAAATCACTAAGGATAATCAATGGTACATCCTATAGTATGATTTATTCAAATTAATCTCATATTAACATACATAAACAGCATAAGTAATAAGTACACTACCCAAAAATTAACTCATCAAAAAAGACGAACAAACAAGAAGTTAAAAACATGAACTGGTTGGAAAAAATCTCCCAACCAATAACATA